ATTTTTACAGTAAAAAAATGTTTTACTATATTGTCTTTATGAATTAGTTAGAGTTTTTTTATGTTAATCTTGAAAAGTAATAAATAAAAAAAAGATTGTTAAAAAAACATGTTTTTTGGCCGTTTTTTTTACCAAAATTTTATTAACCTTCGGGAATCGCCTGATTGATATGGTCATTTGTGAAAAAGAGTTACACGCAAAAGGGGTGCTATCATTAAAAGTTATATATATTATTAATATATATATTAATATATACAAATACAAATTTTTATATTTATATATATTAATATATTTAAATATAATATTATAAATATATTATATTATATATATATATCATATAGATAATTTATATAATTATATATATATAGTTAACAAAAAGGTATATTTATAAATTAATACAAACTGATATAATCTATGAATGTCATATAGGATATTTAAGATCTTATTAAAAAAATTTTTTAAAGGGCTAAATTAATTAAGATTGTTTTAAAATTAATTTTCTTATAGAATTTATTAATTAATTATATATATATAAATATATAATATTTATTATAGATTATTACCTTTTTATAATATAATAAATTATTTATATATATATACTAGTTATTATATTTTATTAATAAAGATAATTAACATATATATATATATAGTTATTAATAAATATAGATTTAAATTTAATAATACAAAATATAACATTTATTGAAAAAAAAAAAAAACTGCTTTATTCACTATTAAGGAAATTTCGTATTAAATTGAAAATTTAATTTTATTAAAAAAATAATTGCTTTTTATTAGACTATAGTTTTTATATAGATTTATCCTTTATTATAATTACGGGTTTATAAGATATTTTCTTATTGAAAAGTTTTATTTTAACAATAAAAATAAAGATTAAAATTTAATTATATCAGATTAATTTATTGGGGGCAATAAATATGATTTAGTAATTAATATAATTTAATCTTAATTYTMSAWTMAAWATAAAGATTAAAATTTAATTATATCAGATTAATTTATTGGGGGCAATAAATATGATTTAGTAATTAATATAATTTAATCTTAATTCTCGATTCTATTATATTTAATATTAATTTATATTAATATCAATATTAAATAAATTTAAAATAGAATTTAATTTATTTCAATTTTATATACCTATTTTTTTATAAAATATTTTTAGTAAATAATATTTATGTTAAATATTATGATTCCGAATAAATAAGATTCTTAACAATGGGGGGAAATTTCGTTTTTGGGGTTTATGCGATTTTTTTTTATCGAAAAGTTTTATTTTGGCTTGGAGATTTACTGTCTGATTTTTTTATATGTAAGTTTGTGTGTAAATACTATTTAAATAAAAGTATTAGGTTAATTACAGTATGAAGTTTTAAGTATTAAGTAATTTTAGAATTAGAAATTTGAATCAATGTGAACGAAATTTGTGCCAGCAGTTGCGGTTATACAAATTATGTAAGTTAATTTTTTTTAATATAATTAGATAAATAATGTATTAATTTAAGATTTGATTTATTAAGTGAAATTTTAAATCATATTTAAATTAGTTGTTTGTTTTTGAAGTTAAGAAATTTAGTATTAAACTAGGATTAGATACCCTATTATTATAAACGTAAATATTTTAATTATAATTATTATAAGTTATGGTCTTTAAAATTAAAAATTTTGGCGGTATTTTAGTCTATTCAGAGGAACCTGTTTTTTAATTGATAGTCCACGATAGATTTTACTTTACTTTTAAATTTGTATATCGTCGTAGTTTGAATATTTTATAAGAATTTTAATGTTCAATATTTTGTTCAGAGAGGAATTCAGATCAAGGTGTAGTTTATGGTAAAGTTAAAATGGGTTACAATAAGTTTATTTTTGGTTTTTATATTGAAAATATAGGATAAATTGGATTTGAAAGTAATTTTATTTAATTATTTAAAATGATTTTGCTCTAAAATATGCACATATTGCCCGTCGCTTTCACTTTAAGGTGAAATAAGTCGTAACAAAGTAGATTTATTGGAAAATGAATCTAGAATGACAAATTAGAGCTTGGTAAAAGTATTTTATTTACATTAAAAGGTTAACTGTGAGATTCAGTTTAATTTGAATTTTAAAATTTATTGTTTATATTTATTGGTTTATAGTATTAATTTAAGAGTTTGGGTTTTTATTAAGATTTTATAGAATAAATATTATTAATTATAGTTTAGAGTACTGTGAAGGAAGATTATTATGTATGTTAAAGAAAAATTAATTTTTTGTACCTTGTGTATCAGGGTTTATTAATATAATGTAAGAATTTATATTTCTCGAATTTAAAAGAGCTAAATGAATATTGATATTAATGTAAAATAATTATTTAAAATATTTATTTAGTAATGAAACGTTAGTCGTTTTTAAATATATCTAGTTTTTTAAGAAATAAATTTAATTTGACTATTATTTAGATATTAATATAATTTTATATTTTAATATTAATAATATTTAATATTTTAGGGGATAAGCTTTAAAATAGATTATTATAAATAATTTTTAATTTAAATAAATAATAGGATTAGAATTTTCTATTTATAGAAAAATGTTATAATTAATTATTTTTATTTATTATTTAATTTTATTTTAAATTTTTTATTAAAATATTAGTTTTATTTTTTGTTATTATGAAATAATGATAAAATGAGTATAAAATAATTTATTTTTAAATTATATTTTTAAGTTAATGTTAAGGAATTCGGCAAAGTATTTTTCACCTGTTTATTAAAAACATGTCCTTTTGATTATAATTTAAGGTCTGATCTGCCCAATGAGTGTTTGAATGGCCGCAGTATCTTGACTGTGCAAAGGTAGCATAATCATTAGTTTTTTAATTGAAAGCTGGAATGAATGATTTGATGAGAAAATAACTGTCTCAGTTTTAATTTTTTAGAATTTTATTTTTTAGTAAAAAAGCTAAAATTTTATAGAAAGACGAGAAGACCCTATAGAGTTTATATATAATTATAGTTTAAAATTTTATGAAGAATTAATTATATTTTAGATTTATTATGTTTTATTGGGGTGATAAAAAAATTTAATAAACTTTTTTTTATTTTTACATTAATTTATGATTAGTTGATCCTATAGTTTAGATTAGAAGAAAAAATTACCTTAGGGATAACAGCGTGATCTTTTTAGAGAGTTCTAATCGAAATGAAGGATTGCGACCTCGATGTTGGATTAAAATTAAGTTTTGGTGCAGAAGCTAAAGTCTTGGGTCTGTTCGACCCTTAAAATTTTACACGATCTGAGTTTAAACCGGCGTGAGCCAGGTTGGTTTCTATCTTTTATAGATTAAAATATTTTAGTACGAAAGGACCAATTATTTAAATAATATTTTATATGTTGAATTAAATTATTATTTTGGCAGATAAGTGCGATAGATTTAGAATCTTTATATGTAATTTTATTACAAATAATATTGTTTATTTATGATTTAATTTTAGTTTTATTATCTATAGTTATTTTAGTAGTATGTGTTTTGGTGGGGGTGGCTTTTTTAACATTAATGGAACGTAAAATTTTGGGTTATATTCAAATTCGTAAGGGGCCCAATAAGGTAGGATATATGGGGATTTTACAACCATTTAGAGATGCAATTAAATTATTTAGAAAGGAGCAGACTTTTCCTTTTATATCTAATTTTAATTTGTATTATTTATCTCCTTTAATGAATTTTTTTATTGCTTTATTATTATGAATAAGAATGCCTTTTTTGAGTAGTTATTTAAGATTTAGTTTATCAATTTTATTTTTTTTAAGAGTTTCTAGATTGGGGGTTTATACTGTGATATTAGCTGGTTGATCTTCTAATTCTAGTTATTCATTATTAGGGAGTTTACGTTCGGTGGCTCAGACTATTTCTTATGAAGTAAGATTGGCTTTAATTTTTATGTCTTTTATTTTTTTAATTTTAAGGCTTAATTTAGTTGATTTTTTTAAATTTCAAAAATTTATTTGATTTTTATTTTTGTGTTTTCCATTATGTTTAATATGGGTAATTTCTAGTTTAGCTGAAACTAATCGAACTCCGTTTGATTTTGCTGAAGGAGAGTCAGAGTTGGTTTCAGGGTTTAATGTAGAATATAGAAGAGGTGGATTTGCTTTAATTTTTATAGCTGAGTACGCTAGAATTTTATTTATGAGAATGATTTGTGTTTTACTATTTTTAGGTGGGGATTTAAATTCTTTTGTGTTTTTTTTAAAATTGGTGTTTATGGCTTTTTTTTGAGTTTGAGTACGTGGTACATTACCTCGATTCCGTTATGATAAGTTAATATATTTAGCTTGAAAAAGGTTTCTTCCGAGGTCTTTAAATTATTTAATTATATTTTTTAATATTAAGTTATTAATTTTTATTTTAATTTTATAGTTAATAAAATTTAGTATAAACTAATAGAAAGTTTTATTTCTTTTTTATATTTTCAAAATATATACTTGTACAAGTTCATTAGTTAATTATTTAATAATAAAGGTATCTCAAATATAGTATGTTATTGGGTTAATAATATAATATAGGAAATATAGGATTGTTAAAATTTGTCCTGTTAAAATATAGGGATCTTCTACAGGGCGGGCACCGATTCAGGTTAAAAGAATTACTAGGGCTAAGAGCGTTCAGAATAGTGTTTTATTTAGTGGATAAAAAGTATTTCTTCCGAATTTTTTTTTATTGGTAAATGGTAAGATTATTAAAATTAAAATTGATATTACTAGTGCGATTACACCCCCTAATTTATTGGGGATTGATCGGAGAATAGCGTAGGCAAATAGGAAATATCATTCGGGTTGGATATGAACTGGGGTTACTAGGGGGTTGGCGGGAGTGAAATTATCAGGGTCTCCAAGAAGATATGGGTTTGATAGTGATAGAGCGATTAGAATAATTATTATTAATAAAAATCCTACGATATCTTTAAATGAAAAATAAGGATGAAAGGGGATTTTATCTACATTTCTGTTTATTCCTAGCGGATTGTTTGATCCTGTTTGGTGTAGAAATAATAAGTGAATTATAACTAAGGCAGAAATGATGAATGGTAGGAGGAAGTGGAAAGTAAAAAATCGAGTTAAAGTGGCGTTATCTAGAGCAAATCCACCTCAAATTCATTGTACGATGGTTGTTCCTAAGTAGGGAATTGCGGATACTAAATTAGTAATAACTGTAGCCCCTCAAAAGGATATTTGTCCCCAAGGTAAAACATATCCTAGGAATGCTGTTGCTATTACTATAAATAGAATAATTACACCTACCATTCAAGTGTGTATTAATAAATAAGAGTTATAGTATACTCCTCGTCCGATGTGTATATAAATACAAATAAAAAAAAATGAAGCGCCGTTAGCATGAATGGTTCGTATTAGTCAACCATAGTTAACGTCACGGCAAATGTGGGTAACTCTATTAAATGCAAGTTCAATATTAGGATAGTAGTGTATAGCTAAGAATAGTCCTGTTACAATTTGGATTCCTAAACATAATCCTAATAGTGATCCGAAGTTTCATATAGTGGAGATATTTGAGGGGGAGGGAAGGTCAATTAGGGCATTATTTACGATTTTAAAAACTGGGGAAGTTTTACGGATAGGTATTTTCATTAGTTTAACTGTCGTAAAGGTCCATAATTTATATTAGTGATTTTAACAACAGCAATTAGTGTGAGAAATAAGTAAATAATGATAAATATTAAGAGTATGTTTAATGGTAGGTTGATAAATTTAGTTATAGATATATTTATTGTCATATAATTATTATAATTGATTATCTCATTATTTACTAAATTAATATTAATTGAATATTTAAGGAATATTGGGATAACTAGAGAGATTATTAATCTTACGATTATGCTTGTGTTTATATTAAATTTGAATTTTTCATTTGAGGCTACTCTTGTTATATAAATAAATAAGATTAGTATTCCTCCGATTAAAATTAGGAATAGGATATATGAAAATCAAAAATTTGTGAAAAAGTTTCCTGTGATTAGTCTAATGATTGTTGTTTGAATTAGGAGGATTAGTCCTATTGATAGAGGGTGTGTTAATCTTATGAAAATAATTGATAATAGGAAATTAATAGAAAATAATAGGGCAATTTCAAGAAATAGTTTAATTAAAATATTAATTTTGGAGATTAAAGATAGATTTATATTTTTTCTTGATGTTTTAAAAGAGATCTTATTTTTGGTTTACAAGACCAATATTTTAAATTAAATTATTAAAACTAATGTTAATATATAAATTTTTTGGTTTTGTAATATTTTTTTGTGGTTTGATAGTTTTTAGTATAAAGCGTAAGCATTTACTTTTAATGTTATTGAGTTTAGAGTTTATTGTATTATCGTTGTATTTAAGTATATTTATTTACTTAGGCAATATTAATAATGACTATTTTTTTTCTATAATTTTTTTAACTTTTAGTGTTTGTGAGGGGGCTTTGGGCTTGTCAATTTTAGTTTCGTTGATTCGTACTCATGGTAATGATTATTTTCAAAGATTTAGTGTTTTATGATAAAGTATTTATTGATATTGATTATATTGATTCCTCTAGGTTTATTAAATTATTATTGATTAATTCAATTTATTTGAATGTTAATGGTTTTTGTTTTTATATTGAATTTTAGGTTTAATTATTTATTTATGGATATTTCTTATGTTTTAGGTATGGATTTAATATCATATTTGTTGATTTTGTTAAGATTTTGAATTTGTGCATTAATAATTATGGCTAGAGAGAAAATTTATAAAATAGATAATTGAAGTTCGATATTTTTATTAGTAATTTTATTTTTAATATTATCTTTATATTTAACTTTTAGTTCTTTAAATTTATTTATATTTTATTTATTTTTTGAGATTAGATTGATTCCTACATTGTTTTTAATTGTGGGTTGAGGGTATCAACCGGAGCGCTTGCAGGCAGGGGTATATTTATTGTTTTATACTTTATTAGCCTCTTTACCAATGATGATTTCTATTTTTTTTTGTTTAAAGAAAAATGGATCTTTGGATTTTTATTTTTTAAATGTTTGTATGAATGAATTAGTTATATATTTATGTATAAATATAGTATTTTTTATTAAAATTCCTATGTTTTTTGTTCATTTATGATTGCCTAAGGCACATGTGGAGGCACCAGTCTCGGGTTCTATGATTTTAGCTGGGATTATATTAAAGTTAGGGGGATATGGGTTAATGCGAGTTATACATATTTTTATTAATGTCGGTTTAAAGTTTAATTTATTATTTATTAGTTTGAGAATTATTGGGGGCGTGATTATTTCTTTGGTTTGTTTACGTCAAAGAGATATGAAGTCTTTAATTGCTTATTCTTCAGTCGCGCATATGGGGCTGGCGTTGAGTGGAATTTTAACACTAAATTATTGAGGTTTAAGTGGTGCGTTAGTGATAATAGTGGCGCATGGGCTATGTTCGTCGGGGTTATTTTGTTTGGCTAATATTTCTTATGAGCGTTTAATAAGGCGAAGTTTATATTTAAATAAGGGGTTAATTAATCTATTGCCAAATTTATCTTTATGATGGTTTTTACTTATTTCTTCTAATATGGCAGCACCGATATCTTTGAATTTATTAAGAGAAATTATGTTGATTAATAGAGTTTTAGTTTTTAATTATTTAAATATAGTAGTATTAATGTTAGTTTCTTTTTTTAGAGCGGTATATTCTCTTTATTTATATTCTTTTAGTCAGCATGGTAAAATTTACTCGGGTTTATATTCTTTTTTTATGGGGAGATTACGTGAATACTTAGTTTTACTTTTACATTGATTGCCTTTAAATTTATTAATTTTAAAGGGTGAGTTAATGGTATTATGATTATATTTAAATAGTTTATTAAAAATTTTGATTTGTGGGATCAAGGAAATAGTTATGTATTTTAAATAATAGGTATTTGTTTAATTTATTTTTTTATGTTTTTATTTTTAAGATTAACATTTTTTATTTCTAGAATTTTATTATTGTTATTAGATTTAGTTTATTTTTTAGAGTTTGAATTATTAACCATTAATTCGTCTTTAATTTTATTTACTGTTTTATTAGATTGGATGTCACTAATATTCATGAGATTCGTATTATTTATTTCTTCAATAGTAATTTATTATAGAGATGAGTATATACATGGAGATAGTTATTTGGATCGGTTTATTTTATTAGTAGTAATATTCGTATTGTCCATAATATTATTAATTATTAGCCCTAATTTAATTAGAATTTTATTAGGTTGAGATGGTTTAGGATTAGTATCGTATTGTTTAGTTATTTATTATCAGAATGTTAAATCTTTTAATGCAGGTATATTGACTGCTTTGACTAATCGTATTGGGGATGTAGCTTTATTAATGTCTATTGCTTGGATATTGAATTTTGGTAGATGGAATTATATTTTTTACTTGGAAGAATTAAAGGATACTAATAGTATGAAAATTATTTCAATTATAGTAATTTTAGCAGCTTTGACTAAAAGAGCTCAGATTCCTTTTTCTTCGTGGCTTCCTGCTGCTATGGCAGCTCCTACTCCAGTTTCATCTTTGGTTCATTCATCTACTTTAGTTACTGCAGGTGTTTATTTATTAATTCGTTTTAATTTTTCTTTCAATGATTTAATAATATTTAATTTGTTATTTATTTCTAGAATGACTATATTTATATCTGGCTTGGGGGCTAATTTTGAGTTTGATCTAAAAAAGATTATTGCTCTTTCTACTTTAAGTCAATTGGGTTTAATGATAAGAATTTTAGCTCTTGGTAGTTATAAATTAGCTTTTTTTCACTTGTTAACTCATGCTTTATTTAAGGCGTTGTTATTCATGTGTGCTGGTAATGTGATTCATAATTTAGTTAATTGTCAAGATATTCGTTATATAGGTAATTTAATCTCTAGATTACCTTTAACATGTGTGTTTTTGAATATTAGAAATTTGTCTTTATGTGGGTTGCCATTTTTGTCTGGGTTTTATTCTAAGGATTTAATTGTAGAGGTTATGAGTATAAATTATTTAAATTTGTATATTTATTTAATTTTTTATTTATCAATTGGTTTGACAGTTTGTTATAGGTTTCGGTTAGTTTATTATACGTGTGTGGGTGATCAAAATTTTGTATCCTTGAATAATTTATTTGAGGGGAGATTTTTAATGTTAAAGGGTATATCAGGGCTGATTTTTTTAGTTGTTATTATGGGAAGTGTATTGTCTTGGCTAATATTTTTTACACCTTATATAATTATTTTACCTTTTTTAATGAAGGTTATAACTTTGTTGATAATTTTTTTGGGTATTTGAATTGGGTATGAGCTATCTAAATTTTCTTTGAATTATTTAAATTTATCTAATAAGTTTGTAAATTTATCTAGATTTTTAGCTAGGATGTGGAATATGCCTTATATATCTAGTTTTGGGGTGAATTTTTACCCTATTATTATGGGTAGGTATTATTATAAAAGGCTAGATCAGGGGTGAACAGAATTTTATGGGAGACAAAAAATTTATAGGTTATTGATAAAAAATTCTAGTAATATTCAAATTATCTTTAATAATAATATTAAATTTTTTTTTATTTTAATGATTATATGATTAATATTTGTTTTATTTATTTATTTAAATAGCTTATATAGAGCGTAATATTGAAGATATTAAGGAAACTTGGAGTTTTTAAATATTTATAAAAATTATTTATCTTTACATTGAAAATGTAGTGTTTTATTTAAACTATATAAATAAGAAATATAAACGATTTAAATCGCTTTAAAATTAAGTTAGAAGCTTATTTATTGATATTTCTTTAATTGGAATAATTTATTCAGTTTTATCATTAACAGTGACATACCTCTATTTTGGTTTCAATTAAAAATAAGGATTAATAAAAATCAAATTTTTAGGTCGAAACTAAATGCAATAATTTGCTTCTTATTTAAGATAAATTGACGGGTCAATACCTTTTAAATGCAAATTAAATGTTATAGTTAACTATTATCCTAAGAAATTCAGTTTAGTGCTCCTTGATTTCATTCGTGATAAAGGCCGATTAATAAAATAATGATAAAAAAAGTAGTAATGATTGAGTAGTTAATTAGATTTCTGAATTTTAGTGATACAATTAGTGGAAAAAGAAGGGTAATCTCGATGTCAAAAATTAAGAAAATTACTGCAATTAAAAAGAAATGAAGGGAGAAAGGCAGTCGTGCTGAGGATTTTGGGTCAAACCCACACTCAAATGGTGACCTTTTTTCTCGGTCTATAGAGGTTTTTTTAGAAATCAGGTTTACGATTGTAATCAAAATTATGGTGATTGTTATAATGATAATTGATATAATTATTAGTATGTTCAATATTTATACTAAATTGTTAGATCTTTTGATTGGAAGTCAAATATAATTTTTATACTATATAAATAATTATCTACCTCACCAATAAACTGATACATATAAAAATAATCATACTACGTCTACAAAATGTCAGTATCAAGCTGCTGCTTCGAAACCAAAGTGGTGGATTTGTGAGAAATGGTTATTAATATGTCGAATTAGGCAGACTAATAGGAAAGTTGTTCCAATAATAACATGAAGCCCATGAAAACCGGTTGCTATAAAAAAAGAGGACCCATAAGCGGCATCTGAGATTGTGAATGAAGATTCGAAATATTCGTATCCTTGAAGAAGTGAAAAATAAAATCCTAAAATTACTGTAAATAGGAGTCCTTGGGTTGCTTGTTTGAAGTTGTTTTCTATAAGTCTGTGATGTGCTCAAGTAACTGTTAATCCTGATGTTAATAGAATTAATGTATTTAGTAAGGGAATTTGAATGGGGTTAAAGGTTTGGATTCCTTTGGGGGGTCAGATTATTCCAATTTCGATTGTTGGTGCTAATCTATTGTGAAAAAATCCTCAAAAGAATGAGATGAAGAAAAATACTTCTGAAGTAATGAATAAGATTATTCCTCATCGTAGCCCTATTGTAACGGTGTATGTGTGGTGTCCTTGGAAAGTCCCTTCTCGGGAGATGTCTCGTCATCATTGGTATATAATTAGTAATATTGTGGTAAATCCAATGTAAAATAGATTTATTTCAAAAAAATGGAATCATTTAATAATTCCAGCTATTACAATTAAAGCTCTTAATGAACCTAGAATAGGCCATGGTCTTACGTCAACAAGATGGAATGGGTGATTTTTATGAAGTCTCATTAGTTTACTTCTCTAGAGTAAAGTGTTGTTAACACTGCAAATACATAGGATTGAATGATAGCTACTGCTGATTCTAGCAATAGTAAAAGTAGTTGAATGATGATTAATATTCTAACTATGTATGTTCTAAGTATGGATCCTGTGTTTCCCAATAAAGTTATTAGTAAGTGCCCTGCAATTATATTAGCAGATAATCGCACAGCAAGTGTACCAGGTCGGATTAAATTTCTAATGGTTTCAATACACACTATAAATGGTATGAGAACGGGGGGAGTTCCTTGTGGGACTAAGTGAGTGAATATATGAATAGTATTATTAATTCATCCGTATAATATAAAAGTTAATCATAGGGGTAATGCTAGAGTTAGGGTAAGAGTTATATGTCTTGTTCTTGTAAAAATATATGGGAAAAGGCCTAGAAAATTATTGAATAAAATTAAGGAAAATACAGAGACAAAAATTAAGGTTCTTCCTGTAATGTCTCCCCCGATTAGAGTTTTAAATTCCTTGTGAAGTGTACTAGTGATTTTAATTCAAAGAAGATTTAACCGTGATGGAATAAGTCAAAATATAGTTGGAACAATAGATATTCCCAATAATGTTCTTAGTCAATTTAGAGGTATGTTTCAATTTGAAGAGGGGTCAAAAGAGGAAAATAAGTTTGCTATCATTTTCAGTTTAAACTAATTGATCTTTTTTCTTTAAGTTCAGGTTTTTTAAAATAGGTGAAAGAATAGTAATTTAATGAGTTAAAAAAAATAAAGATAATTCTAAAATAAATTATTAAAGTTACCCAGTTTAGGGGTGCTATTTGTGGAATTAAAAACTAATAGGTGGCTATTTATTTCAATTTGACAAATTGATGTTATAAATTAACTAAATTCTTCATTAGAAGTAGTTGCTAATTTACTATAAAGTGGTTTAAGAGACCAGTACTTGCTTTCAGTCATCTAATGAAATTTCAATTATTTTAGAAATTCACTTAATGAAGTAATTAGGTGAGATTCTTTCTATAACAATTGGCATAAATCTATGGTTAGCACCGCAAATTTCTGAGCATTGTCCGTAAAATAGCCCAGGCCGATTAGCGGTAAATCTTACCTGGTTTAAGCGCCCAGGAGTCGCATCAATTTTTACCCCTAAAGAAGGGATAGTTCAAGAGTGAATAACATCAGCAGCAGTTACTAAAATTCGAATTTGTGCTTCAAACGGTACTACAGCTCGGTTATCTACATCTAAAAGACGAAAGTTTTCTGATTTTATTTCATTTTGTGGGATTATATAAGAATCAAATTCGATATTTTTGAAATCTGAGTATTCGTAAGATCAATATCATTGATGTCCAATAGTTTTGATAGTTAGGGAGGGGTTATTGGTTTCATCAAGGATATAAATTAATCGTAAAGATGGGAGAGCAATGAAGATTAAGGTAATAGCGGGTAAAATGGTTCAAATTAGCTCAATTAGTTGTCCTTCTAGTAGGTAGCGGTGAATGTGGGGGTTGAAAAATAATCCCGTTATTATTTGTCCTACTAAAATTGTAATAATGACTAAAACCAGTAATGTGTGATCATGGAAAAATGATAGCTGCTCTATTAAGGGTGAAGATCCATCTTGTAATAGTAGGGTTTTCCATGTGGCTATTTCTAAAAAAAGTATAACTTTATATATGGGGCTTAAATCCATTGCACTAGTCTGCCACATTAGAAAATAGCCGTTAGTATAGGTAACTCAGAGTATCTATGTTCAGCTGGCGGTATAGACTGTAGTCATTCAATAGATGATGTTATGTTTAAAGATGAAATTCTTTTTCGCATTGAAGAAAAGCTTTCTCAGATAATAAAAATTAAAAAGAATACTCTAATTAAAGAGATGATAGATCCAATAGAAGAAATTACATTTCATAGTATGTAGGCATCAGGGTAGTCAGAGTATCGTCGTGGTATACCTCTTAGGCCTAAGAAGTGTTGGGGGAAAAATGTTAGGTTTACTCCTACAAATATAATTAGGAATTGAATTTTACATAATTTTCTATTTAATGATAGACCGGTGAATAGCGGGAACCATTGAACGAATCCTGCGAGGATTGCAAATACAGCCCCCATTGAAAGAACATAATGAAAGTGGGCGACTACGTAGTAAGTGTCGTGTAGTATGATGTCAATAGATGAGTTGGCTAGAACGACCCCAGTTAGGCCACCAACGGTAAAAAGAAAGACAAACCCTAAGGCCCATAGTAAAGAGGGCCTATAATTTAGTTGTGTCCCATGAAGAGTAGCGAGTCATCTGAAAATTTTAATTCCAGTAGGAACTGCAATAATTATGGTTGCTGATGTGAAATAAGCTCGAGTATCAACATCCATTCCGACAGTAAATATGTGGTGAGCTCAGACTACAAACCCTAGTAGGCCAATTGCTATTATAGCGTAAATTATTCCCAGAGTTCCAAAGGCTTCCTTTTTACCTCTCTCTTGTCTAATAATGTGGGAAATTATACCAAATCCTGGTAAAATTAAAATGTAAACTTCAGGGTGGCCAAAAAATCAAAACAAGTGTTGGTAAAGAATTGGGTCTCCCCCTCCAGCAGGGTCAAAGAAGGATGTGTTGAGGTTACGATCGGTTAAAAGCATGGTAATTGCTCCTGCTAATACTGGTAAAGATAGAAGCAATAGAACGGCGGTAATAACTACAGCTCATACGAATAATGGTATACGATCCAGGGTTATTCCAGCTGGTCGCATATTAATCACTGTGGTGATGAAATTTACTGCTCCAAGAATAGAGGAGATTCCAGCTAAGTGAAGGCTAAAAATGGCCAGGTCTACTGAAGACCCTCTATGGGCGATGTTTGAAGAAAGGGGCGGGTATACTGTTCATCCAGTACCAGCACCGTTTTCTACGATTCTTCTTATAATTAAAAGTGTTAATGAGGGCGGTAATAATCAAAATCTTATGTTATTTATTCGGGGGAATGCTATGTCTGGTGCTGCTAGTATCAATGGCACAAGTCAATTTCCAAACCCTCCGATTATGATGGGTATAACTATGAAGAAAATTATGATAAATGCATGGGCTGTTACAATTACATTGTAAATTTGATCGTCTCCAATTAGAGACCCGGGGTTTCCTAGTTCTGAACGGATTAGTAATCTAAGTGAAGTACCAACTATTCCTGCTCATGCACCAAAAATTAGGTATAAAGTACCAATATCCTTGTGATTTGTTGAAAATAATCATTTATTCGGTAAAATGGCTGAGACCAGGCAATAAATTGTAAATTTATTTACGAATGAAGATTCTTTTATCAGGTTTAATAGTCAACAATGATTTTAAATTGCAAATTTAAAGGTAAGTAATTTTTTAAACTTAAATCCAAGACAAGGCTTAGAGCCTTCTCTAATGGTAACTTTGAAGGCTACTAGTTTCTGGTTTAACTTAAATCCTTAGAGGAAGTTAAACAGATATGTGCATAGGATAAGTATCGTGATTAATATGAAATTGAAGGTATAAAGTATGAATTTATTTGGGTTTTTATCTGAGATTTTGGTTTCAGTATAGGATATGATTAGTGAGGCGAAAATGATTCGAATGTAAATGTATAATATAATTAATGTTATCACAATTAAAATGAATGTTAAAAAGTAGAAATTATTGTTAATTATTCAATTAATAGTTAGTCATTTTGGTATAAATCCAATAAATGGGGGCAGACCTCCTAAAGATAGAAAATTAACTATAAATAAAAATTTTAAGATTTTATTATTGTTGAATGAATTGATTAGTTGTTTTATGTAAAATGAGTTGAAGTATAAGAATATAATAATGATATTGATTGTTACTAATGAATAAATTAAGAAATAAATTAGTCAAATTGTGAAGGAAACCATTATTGAAGAGATTATTCAGGCGATATGGTTAATTGAGGAAAACGTTAGGATTTTTCGTAGTCTGATTTGATTAAATCCTATGGTTGTTCTAATAATTAATGATATAATAATAATGAATATAAGGAAATTATTATTAAATTGATTATTTATTATTAGGATTATAGGTGCGATTTTTTGTCATGTTAATATAATGAGACAATTAAATCAATTTAATCCTTCTATTACCTCGGGAAACCAAAAGTGGAAGGGGGCAGCTCCAAGCTTGGTTATTAAGGCTGAATTTAGAAGGATTAACAGTGTTGGGTTTAAAGTTTTTGTAATAAATTCGGTAGTGGATAGTATTATAATAATGGAAAATAGGAGAATCAAAGATGCTAAGGCTTGGGTGATAAAGTATTTGAGGGATGATTCTGAGGAGAGGATATTTTTTGTGGATCTAAACAATGGAATAATTGATAATAGATTGATTTCTAGTCCTATTCATATTCTGAATCAAGAATAAGATGAAATTGAAATAATAGTTCCTAAAATTATTGAATTAAAAAAGATGATTTTATATAATTTTATTATTAAAAAGAGAAAGGCCGGGACTTTCATAAATAGGGTATGAACCTAGTAGCTTAATTAGCTTATCTTTTTATATTTTAGTATATGATGTATAGAAATTTTTGGTATTTCAGGGGATGGTTTAATTCCGTCAAATGTAATGAAAGTAACGATGTTACATAATTTATTCTATCAAAATAACCCTTTTTATCAGGCATTTCATTA